CAGGAAGATGCAAAAATACGGAATTGTATCAAGAACTATGTACAAAAAAAAAGGAAAATATCCTCAGGTTTCGAAGGAATTGCACGTATAACAATTAAAAAAAAAATCGATTTGATCCAAGTCATAATCTATATTGGATTCCCAAATTTATTAATAGAGGGGCAAACACGAGGAATCGAAGAATTACAGATGAATGTACAAAAGGAGTTTCATTCTGTAAACCGGAGACTCAACATTGCTATCACAAGAGTTGAAAAACCTTATGGACAACCTAATATTCTTGCAGAATATATAGCTTTACAATTAAAAAATAGAGTTTCGTTTCGAAAAGCAATGAAAAAAGCTATTGAATTAACTGAACAAACAGATACAAAAGGAATTCAAGTGCAAATAGCAGGCCGTATCGACGGAAAAGAAATTGCACGTGTTGAATGGATCAGAGAGGGTAGAGTTCCCCTACAAACAATTCGCGCTAAAATTGATCATTGTTCCTATACAATTCGAACTATTTATGGAGTATTAGGTATAAAAATTTGGATATTTGTAGACGAGGAATAATCAACCTTGTCTTCCCATTCTGTCCAGTGATAAAACAAAAAATGACAAACTCTTTCATTCTTTTTTCGTTAAAAATAAAAAAATGAACAATTCTAATTCTATAAGGTTAAATATAAATTCGATTGATCATTTGGTATAATTGCTATGCTTAGTGTGTGACTCGTTAGTTTTTTCTTTATAGTTTCAAGTTGGGATTCAAAAAAAAAAAAACAAACTGACCCCTGCTATAAACTTTGTAATTATATAAAATAAACTAATAACCAACTTATTGCTTCGTATTGTCGAGATCCCAAGAAACAGTCACTATATGAATGAGTGGATCTATCATATGGTTGTAGCAACTGAAATTCTTTCAACAAAAAATAGATCTGATTATGGGTTGTAAAGCAAAAAAAAAAATAAATAAAGGGATGTGGATAAATGGAAGGATGATAGAAAGAAAGAACAAAAATATCAATGATATATGATTCCAATATGTATGGTCTATGAATCACGTCATAAAGGGCAGTGTGATAAAGCATCAATACTGATAATCAATACTGATAAGATAATTATAAATATAAGAATTTCAAAATGAAATAATTAAAAATAGAATAAAATAATAAAGAGCCTTCAGGTTAATAAAAACTGAGGAAATTGACTTGGGAACGAATTTTGTTGGAAGCTCCATTGCAAAGTTCGGACCTAACCATTAATGGAGAAGCTATGGGAACGACAGAACCTGTGACTGCATAGGCTTCTATTGAAAACGAATCCTAATAATTCATTGGGTGGGATGGCGGAACGGACCAAGAAAAAATTGATTTATTCTGAGAGGTTATGAATTGAACCTTCGAATGAAACAGGAAAGAGTAAATATTCGCCCGCGAAACCTCTATTTATTGGATTACAATCTTTTGTCGTAATTCGATAGAGGTAAAAAAAAAAAATAAGGAAAGGATTCGTCATGTTATAAAAATAAAAAAGAGAAACATTACATTATCTATAAAGATACATAAATGTACACACACGTCTAGCTGTATTGTATATCTTGTATCTACATCTTCCTTCTTATGTAAGAAATTAAATATCAATAAAAGCCATTACTTGGTGTATTATCTATTAATGTGTACCTATTAATGTGTATCTATAATATTATTTTATTGAATTTGAATCCTTTCATTCGCGAGGAGCTGGATGAGAAGAAACTCTCATGTCCGGTTCTGCAGTAGAGATGGAATTAAGAAACAACCATCGACTATAACCCCAAAAGAACCAGATTTCGTAAACAGCATAGAGGAAGAATGAAAGGAATATCTTGTCGAGGCAATCATATTTGTTTCGGCAGATACGCTCTTCAGGCACTTGAACCTGCTTGGATTACAGCTAGACAAATAGAAGCAGGGCGAAGAGCAATGACACGATATGCGCGTCGTGGTGGAAAAATATGGGTACGTATATTTCCCGACAAACCTGTTACAGTAAGACCCGCGGAAACACGTATGGGTTCGGGGAAGGGATCCCCTGAATATTGGGTATCCGTTGTTAAACGGGGTCGAATACTTTATGAAATGGGTGGAGTATCAGAAACTGTAGCTAGAGCAGCTATCTCAATAGCTGCGCGCAAAATGCCTATACGAACTCAATTTCTTATTTCAGGATAGAGATGTAGAACTAAAAAAAAAAGGGGTATTGGGGATGAAAAAACAACCGCAGGTTTATTTATTTCTGGACGGACAATATTTCTTTTTTTTCTTTCATACTTTTGCATTGAAATAACAGATTGAAATAAAAATGATATGATTCAACCTCAGACCCTTTTGAATGTAGCGGATAACAGCGGAGCTCGAAAATTGATGTGTATTCGAATCATAGGAGCTGGTAATCACCGATATGCTCATATTGGTGATGTTATTGTTGCTGTAATCAAAGAAGCAGTTCCCAATATGCCTCTAGAAAGATCAGAAGTAATTAGAGCTGTAATTGTACGTACATGTAAAGAACTCAAACGTGAAAACGGTATGATAATACGATATGACGACAATGCTGCAGTTGTCATTGATCAAGAAGGAAATCCAAAAGGAACTCGAGTTTTTGGTGCGATCGCTCGAGAATTGAGACAGTTAAATTTTACTAAAATAGTTTCATTAGCTCCCGAAGTATTATAAATAGTAGTAGATGAGACTATGATATAGTATAGGGTATCTGAAATAGATCAAATAGATCAAATTAGTAGATTGTGTCTCACGTATATACTTTATAAAAAAAAATAAAAATAAAAAAAAGGAAACATGTTGATTATATCAAAATTAGGAGGAACCTATAATTCTAGTTCGTCATGGGTAGGGACACTATTGCCGATCTAATAACTTCTATAAGAAATGCTGACACGGATAAAAAAGGAAGGGTTCGAATAGCATCTACAAATATCACCGAAAACATTATTAAAATACTTCTACGAGAAGGTTTTATTGAAAACGTTCGGAAACATCAGGAGAGTAACAAATATTTCTTGGTTTCAACTCTGCGACATAGAAAAACCAGAAAAGGAATATATAAAACTAGAACCATTTTAAAGCGTATCAGCCGGCCCGGCTTACGAATTTATTCCAACTATCAACGAATTCCTAAGATTTTAGGTGGAATGGGAATTGTAATTCTTTCTACTTCTCGAGGTATAATAACAGATCGAGAAGCTCGACTAGAAAGAATTGGAGGAGAAATTTTGTGTTATATATGGTAATCTTCCACCTCTGGTATCCGAATTTGATCTCTAACTTCCTATTTGTAAAATAGAGAGGAAAAGTGAGTTATATAACTATTCCTCCATTAGTTGATACTTCAAGGAGGTTACCTGGAATGAAAGAACAAAAATTGATTCATGAGGGTTTAATTACTGAATCACTTCCCAACGGTATGTTCCGGGTCCGTTTAGATAATGAAGATCTAATTCTAGGATATGTTTCAGGGAGGATCCGCCGCAGTTTTATACGGATACTACCGGGAGATAGAGTAAAAATTGAAGTAAGTCGTTATGATTCAACCAGGGGACGTATAATTTATCGACTTCGCAACAAAGATTCGAATGATTAGGTTATTTTTTTAACCATGGGTATACAATTCGAAGTTAAAAAAATAAATTCAAGAGACTTATTCTCTTCCAAGAAGTGGATTCAGAATTAAGGTAAGGAATAAAAAATATGAAAATAAGGGCTTCCGTTCGTAAAATTTGTGAAAAATGTCGACTGATTCGCAGGCGTGGACGAATTATAGTGATTTGTTCCAATCCGAAACATAAACAGAGACAAGGGTAATTCTTCTAAAAAAGAACTTTCAAAAAAAAAAAATATATATATATGTAAAAATAAGGTAAAGGATCTGTTTTAACATGAAATGGATATCTCCGTATCTTTTCTTTTTGTATATTTCTGACTCATAAATATGAGATGATAAAATATGACAAAAGCTATACCAAGAATTGGTTCACGTAGGAATGGGCGTATTGGTTCACGTAAGAATGGACGTAGAATACCAAAAGGCGTTATTCATGTTCAAGCGAGTTTCAACAATACCATTATAACTGTTACAGATGTACGAGGTCGGGTAGTTTCTTGGGCCTCCGCCGGTACTTCTGGATTCAAAGGCACAAGAAGAGGAACACCTTATGCTGCTCAAGCCACAGCGGTAAATGCTATTCGTACAGTGGTTGATCAGGGTATGCAACGAGCAGAAGTTATGATAAAGGGTCCTGGTCTCGGAAGAGATGCAGCATTACGAGCCATTCGTAGAAGTGGTATATTATTAAGCTTCGTACGTGATGTAACACCTATGCCACATAATGGATGTCGACCTCCTAAAAAAAGACGTGTGTAGAAATAAGAATTAAACCGATTTCAAGAGAAATAAATGATCAAATAATAATACTAGTATAGTATGGTTCGAGAGGAAGTAGCAGGATCCACTCGAACACTACAGTGGAAGTGTGTTGAATCAAGAGTAGACAGTAAGCGTCTTTATTATGGTCGTTTCATTCTGTCACCACTTATGAAAGGTCAAGCTGATACCATCGGTATTGCCATGCGAAGGGCCTTACTTGGAGAAATAGAAGGAACATGTATCACACGTGCAAAATCTAAGAAGGTGCCACATGAATATTCTACGATAGTAGGTATTGAGGAATCAGTACATGAAATCTTACAAAATTTGAAAGAAATTGTATTGAGAAGTAATCTCTATGGAGTTAGAGACGCGTCGATTTGCGTAAGGGGTCCTAGATACGTAACCGCTCAAGATATCATCTTACCACCCTCCGTAGAAATAGTTGACACGACACAACATATAGCTAACCTGACGGAACCAATTGATTTGTGTATTGGATTACAAATCAAGAGAGATCGCGGATATCGTATGGAACCCATAAATGACTCTCAAGATGGAAGTTACCCTATAGATGCTGTATTCAT